TTGACACGCTATTCCCATCAACCAGACTTTCGTCGATGTGTAATAAAAGGTTCTATGCGAGCACAAAGGCGCAAAATAGTTATTTGGGAATTGTTTCAAACAAATGCATCTTCGGCTCTTTTTTTGGACCGAATAGAAAAAAAACCTTTTTCTTCTTTTGCTACCTACTTGATTCAACGATTTTTTATAAATTGGGTGGAAGGGAAAGAATTGAAAAATATAGATATAGAGTATATAGAAGAGAAAACAAAAGACACGTTGAGAATAGAGATAGCGGAGACCTGGGATATCATTCCATTTGCACAAGTAGTACGAGGTACCATGTTACTAACCCAATCTATTTTAAGAAAATATATTATATTACCTTCATTCATACTTGCAAAAAATCTTGGACGTATGTTACTATTTCAACGTCCAGAATGGTTAGAAGACTTAGAGGAATGGAAAAGAGAGATGTATGTAAAATGTACCTAAAATGGTGTTCCATTATCCGAAACCGAATTTCCAAAAAATTGGTTAACAGATGGTATTCAGATAAAAATCGTATTTCCTTTCTGTATGAAACCTTGGCGCAAATCAAAATTACGATCCTCTCAGAAAACTATAATCAAAAATACAAAAGAAAACGAAGATTTTTGTTTTTTAACAATTTGGGGAAAGGAATCAGAATTTCCTTTTGGTTCGCCTCGAAAACGACCAAGCTTTTTAAAACCGATTTTCAAAGAACTCGAAAAAAAAAAAAAATTGTACAAAGACAAAATAATTCGATTTTTATTTTTAAGGTTAAAAGAAATATTCAAAATTTAAGTAACTCCATAAAAATAAAATCTAAGTATAAGAAGAAGGAAAAAATTACAAAAAAGAGAAATAATACAAAGAAAAAATATACAATTAATCGACAAATTCTATCTTTTTTTAAAATTTTTGTTAGAAAGAATCTACACAAATATTCTTTTATGTGTCATAAATATTTGTTTACCTATCATTGTAAGATGGAAAATGATTACAGAACTTTGTCTAGAAGCAACAAAAAAAAATTTTGGCAAATCTATTTCCAAGAAGAAAAGAAAACAAGAAATAATTACTCAAAAAAAGAACAACCCAATGCCATCTGTTTCACCAGAAAAAGGTACTCTGGAGAAAAGGAAAACCAATTCATATATTTTTTACGATGTATCCTACATATCACAAGCATATGTATTTTTAAAATTATCACAACTGAAAATAAAAAACCCTTAGAAATTCGTTTACCAATAGAAAGGAATCCGCCCTTTTGTCAAAAAGGCTTCCTTTGCAAGACAAGGAATTATAATAGTTCGTTGTCAATTAAACCAGAAAAAAATGCCGAGTTAAGAAATAACTCAATGGAAAAAATGGTTAAGAGGACATTATCAATACGATTTATCAGAGATCAAACGATCTGTATTAATACCAAAAAAACGTCAAAATCGAGTAAATCAACGTCGTATAATTCAAAAGGAAAATACAAGGAAATGGGATTCAGACGAAAAAGACCAATTACAATTAATTCCTTTAAAAAAAAAATTATTAATATATTCATTATAGAAGAACAAAAAAAAAGAGAATTTAGAAAAATTATCAAATTAAGATCTTTTAGCATAAAAATTTTTAAATTCAGAAAAAGAATCTTTTTTTTCCAGACCAGCCTTTCAAGGAAACAAAAACCAAGAGATTTCTTTGAACAAGCCAAAAGAAACACTTTTAGAAATGTTGAAAAACAGAGCTCTTTTAAATGGTCGGGAAGATATTTTATATACGAAAAAGGATGTCGAAAAAAAATATTTCGATTGTCAAATCCTAAAATTAGATCTAAGAGAAAAAGAAGATATTGCAACTTGGCTTACGTCCATAAATACTCAAATTTAAAGAAACAATTTAAAAAAAATTCTAAGTTTTCTAAATCTTCCAGAAATCAAACGAACAAATTCCCAGAAAGGGTTTTCCGATTGGATGGGAATGAATGCAGAAAGGAGAAAGGGTGGCATAGGAAATCCAGAACTTTGGTTCTTCTCCGAATTTCTCTTCCTTTAAAAGATATACAAAAAAACACCGTGGTGTATACCAAGCAAATTACTTCTTTTAAATTTGAATATAAAAGAAAAAAACAGGAGAGAAAACAAAAAAACCAAAGAAAAGGACAACGTTTTACTATTATCGAAAAAAAAACCTCCAAAAAAAGAAAAAAAGGAACCCCAAAACCAAAAAGACCCAGAATCTCTTACCCCGAAAAAAAAAGATATAGAAGAAGATTCTACAAGATCAGAAGGGAAAAACATCAAACAATACAAAAGAAAGATAGAAGCAGAACTCGATTTATTCCTGAAACGTTATTTTATTTTTCAATTGCGCGGGAAAAATGCTTTGACTCAAAAAATGCTAAGCAATATCAAAGTATATTGTCTCCTGCTAAAACTAATGGATCCAAAAAGGATTACCTTATCCTCCATTCAAAAAAAAGAACTGAATTTGAATATAATGTTGATAGATCCAAATTTAACTCTAAAAGAATTGCTGAACAAGAAAGCACTAATTATAGAACCCATTCGTCTGTCTGGAAAAAAAGACGGACAGTTTATTATGTATCAAATCATAAATATTTGCTTGATTCACAAGAGAAAGCACCAAACAAATCAAAAAGACCAAGAACAAAGATACGTTTCAAAGTCCCATTTGGCAGAAATTATTTCACCACATCAAAGAATAACTGCAAATATAAACAAAAATTTAGATTTGGTTATTCCAGAAAATATTTTATCCCTAAGACATTGAAGAACCTTAAGAATTTGTATTTATTTAAATTCAAAGAAAAAAGATGTAGAAAAAAATATACTAGTTTGAAATGGAAAGAATGTGAAAAACAGCGAACAAGTTTCAAACGACAACAACGACCTTGATACAGAGAAAAATCAATTAATGAAATTTAAGGGATTTGTTTGGCCTAATTATCGATTAGAAGATTTGGCTTGTATGAATCGTTATTGGTTTAATACCACTAACGGCAGTCGTTTGAATATGTTAAGGCTACAGTTCTATTCCCAATTGAAAATGCGTGAATAATAAACTTTTTATATATCTTCGGTCCTAGAGTAAGTATAAAAAAATCCATTTTAATATTAAAATTCTATTATCTATTATATAGTATATATTATATATAGAGAGTAGAGGGGATAACATAAATAGAGAGTAGAGGGGATAACATAAACAAAACACACAGCTCTCGTGTTTTATTGTCTAGTAGGCAACAAGAAAGTAAAAAATCGATCTTGAACTGATTCAACAAACTTTTTTTTTACATCGAAATTCAATTAAATTCTTCGATCCAAAAATGGACTACTCCTTTTCGATCCCTAAATCTAAAAAATCCAATTGAAAATAGGATTGGTTGATTTGAATTAATAAAATCGAATTAGGAGGTAATAAACAAGTTTGGATTCGATTATTGTATATACTATATACAATGTGCGGCATTATTGTGACTCGTTAAAATCCATATCTGTAAAAAAGGAGAACTCAATTTGTTTATGGTAAAACCATCATTAATTTCGGTTATTTCTCAAAAAGAAAACAAAGGTAATAGGGGGTCCGTTGAATTTCAAGTAGTCAACTTCACTAACAAAATAAGAAGACTTACTTCACATTTGGAATTGCACAAAAAAGACTCGTCATCTCAGAGAGGATTGCGCAAAATTTTGGGAAAACGTAAACGCCTGCTGAACTATTTGTCAAAAAAAAATATAGAACGCTATAAAGAATTAATTCGTGGGTTAGATAGTCGAGAAAAAAAAACGCGTTAATTTTATGCACAATTTCCTAGTTTTTAACTTCTTTTTACTTTAAGTTAAGCACTATATGCAAGAATGATTCAGGAAAAAACTTATGATTGCACCAACTATGAAAAAAAACCTCATGATAGTCAATATGGGGCCTCACCATCCCTCAATGCATGGTGTTCTTCGACTTATTGTTACTCTGGACGGTGAAGATGTTATTGACTGTGAACCAATATTGGGTTATTTACATAGAGGGATGGAGAAAATTGCAGAAAATCGAACAATTATACAATATTTACCTTATGTAACACGTTGGGATTATTTAGCTACTATGTTCACAGAAGCCATAACCGTAAATGGACCCGAACAGCTAGGAAATATTCAAGTACCTAAAAGGGCTAGCTATATCAGGGCTATTATGTTGGAGTTGAGTCGCATCGCTTCACATTTGTTATGGCTTGGACCTTTTATGGCAGATATTGGGGCACAAACTCCTTTCTTCTATATTTTTCGAGAACGAGAATTGATATATGACCTATTCGAAGCTGCTACCGGGATGCGCATGATGCATAATTATTTTCGTATCGGAGGGGTCGCTGCGGATCTACCCTATGGCTGGATCGACAAGTGTTTGGATTTTTGCGATTATTTTTTAACCGGAATTGATGAATATCAAAAGCTTATTACACGGAATCCAATTTTTTTAGAACGAACTGAAGGCGTAGGTATTATTGACACAGAAGAAGCCATAAATTGGGGTTTATCAGGGCCAATGCTACGCGCTTCCGGAATTCAGTGGGATCTTCGTAGAATCGATCATTATGAGTGTTACGACGAGTTCGATTGGGAAATTCAATGGCAAAAAGAGGGAGATTCATTAGCAAGGTATTTAGTACGAATCAATGAAATGAAAGAAGCCATCAAAATTATACAACAGGCGGTGGAAGGACTTCCAGGGGGACCCTACGAGAATTTAGAAACCCGACGCTTTGATAGAATAACAGACCCTAAAGACCCTAAATGGACTGATTTTGACTATCGATTCATTAGTAAAAAACCTTCTCCAACTTTTGAATTGTCCAAACAAGAACTTTATGTAAGACTCGAAGCCCCAAAAGGAGAATTGGGAATCTTTCTGATAGGAGATCGGAGCGTTTTTCCTTGGAGATGGAAAATTAGACCACCGGGGTTTATCAATTTGCAAATTCTTCCTCAGTTAGTTAAAAGAATGAAATTGGCTGATATTATGACGATACTAGGCAGCATAGATATCATTATGGGAGAAGTTGATCGTTGAAATGATAATTAATACAACAGAACTAGAAGAAGCTATCAATTCTTTTTCCAGAGTTGGATACTTAAAAGAAGTTTATGGCATTATATGGATCCTTGTCCCTATTTTGACGCTTGTATTAGGAATCACCTTAGGTGTCCTAGTAATTGTTTGGTTAGAAAGAGAAATATCTGCAGGGATACAACAACGCATTGGACCCGAATACACCGGGCCGTGGGGACTTCTTCAAGCTCTCGCAGACGGTACAAAACTGCTTTTAAAAGAGAATCTTCGCCCATCTAGAGGAGATACTCGTTTATTCAGTATAGGACCGTCCATAGCAGTAATATCCATTTTACTAAGTTATTCAGTAATTCCGTTTAGCTATCGCTTTATTATATCTGATCTTAGTATTGGTGTTTTTTTATGGATCTCTGTTTCGAGTCTTGCTCCGGTTGGACTTCTTATGGCGGGCTATGGATCAAATAATAAATATTCTTTTTTAGGTGGATTAAGGGCTGCTGCCCAATCAATTAGTTATGAAATACCATTAACTCTATGTGTATTATCAATATCTCTACGTGCGATTCGGCGAAACACACACGCTTAAATTTATTTTCTTTCCAGTAAGTTGTCTTTCTAGAAAGAACGTTAAACGAGTTTTTTCATTTATCCGTAAGGTTGATGAACTAAATCAGATAGTTATATGAGTGAAAAAAAAAATGGCTTAATAATTTGCTATTAATGAAATAAAATCTCATTTTCTATGTACAAGAATTAAATCTAAAGTAAACAGAAAAAGTCGATACTTTTTACCCCAAGCGTAGTTGATTAGTTATCATAGCTTGAAGCGGACTTAAAAAATAAACTAAATGAGGTTTTTATTATCTATTTCGGTAGATCTATTACCTGAATCAAAGATAAAAAGTGGGTGATTCGGAAGACCAAGATACACAAAGGATTAGTAATTGATATTTTATAAAGTATCCATGAGGATATTTAGTTATAGAAAGGAAATCCTAATTGGGGCGGTAAGTTCGTAGAAATGTCACTAAGTACTCCCCAAGATTTCGATCCCGAGTATCTTCCTATCCACGAATTAAATAAATAACTATCGAGAACGAAGAAATCTTTTATTTTTGTTACTGTCCCTTTTTGAGAAAGGAGAATATAAGAAACAAATTAAAATAGAAAGAATAGAATTGCAAAAGATATGTTTTTTATTCATAACTAGTTCTTTACTTTTCAATTTTTAATAAATTTAATTTTTGTTTTGTTATGGACGTCTAATTCTTTCTTTGTATTCATAATAAAAAATGATAATTTAAAATATTTAGATGATATTCTTATCATTCTTAAAATTTTTTTTATTTAAGTATAAAACCATTAATCAACAAAGAAAAATGAAAATTTTTAAAATAAAAGATGAGATCAATTCAGAAGCACTTTTTTTTTTGAAATCTAGCAGACAGAATGCCGTTGGTCGAATTCTAGGCCCTAGGATAAGAGTTTGATTCTCTATCAATTATACAAGCAAATAATGGCGAATGGTCCTTAGATTCATTTTAACCTATGAGGAGCCGTATGAGTTGAAAATCTCATGTACGGTTTTGTAATAGCGACAAAACAGTGATGTTATTGTCGACTATGATTATCTAATAGTTCAAGTACAGTTGATATAGTTGAAGCCCAGGCAAAATATGGTTTTTGGGGATGGAATTTGTGGCGTCAACCTATAGGGTTTATCATTTTTTTAATTTCTTCTCTAGCCGAGTGTGAAAGATTACCTTTTGATTTACCGGAAGCCGAAGAAGAATTAGTAGCAGGTTATCAAACCGAATATTCGGGAATTACATTTGGTTTATTTTATGTTGCTTCATATCTAAATCTACTAATTTCTTCATTATTTGTAACAGTTCTTTACTTAGGAGGTTGGAATTTTTCTATTCCATACATATTCGTTCCCGAGCTTTTTGACATAAATAAAAGAGGTCAAGTCTTTGGAATACTAATCGGTATTTTTATTACATTAGCTAAAACTTATTTGTTCTTATTTAGTTCGATTGTAACAAGATGGACTTTACCGAGGCTGAGAATGGACCAACTCTTAAATCTTGGATGGAAATTTCTTTTACCCATTTCTCTAGGTAATTTATTATTAACTACTTCATTCCAGCTTTTTTCACTATAAAGAACTATTCCAGCTTTTTTCACTATAAAGAACTATAATATTCTATGTTCCTAATCTGTCTGAAACTAAGAGAAAGAAAAAAATAAAAAGATATGTTATTTCTAGGTATTTCGATATGTTCCCTATATTAACTCAGGTCTCGAATTCTTTGCATCAAACAATACGAGCTGCCAGGTACATTGGTCAAGGGTTCATGATTACCCTGTACCACACGAATCGTTTACCTGTAACGATTCAATACCCCTACGAAAAATTGATCACATCGGAACGGTTCCGAGGACGAATTCACTTTGAATTTGATAAATGCATTGCTTGTGAGGTATGTATGCGTGTATGTCCTATAGATCTACCCGTTATTGATTGGAAATTGGAAACGGATATTAGAAAGAAACGATTACTTAATTACAGTATTGATTTTGGAATCTGTATATTTTGTGGTAATTGCGTTGAATATTGTCCGACCAATTGTTTATCAATGACTGAAGAGTATGAGCTTTCTACTTATGATCGTCACGAATTGAATTATAATCAAATGGCTCTAGGCCGGTTGCCGGTATCAATAATTGATGATTACACAATTCGAACAATTTCGGCGAATTCATACAAAATAACAAATATAAAACCCTTGATTTAAAAATAAAAAACTTAAAAAAAAAGCCTAATATTAATATAATATTGGATGTAAATAAATGGGGTTTTTACTGGATTACTACAAAAGAAAAGGTGGGTGACAAGAATCCTGTTTTCATTTTGATTTGAAATCCATTTCTATTTGAAAAAAAAATAATTATTTAAAAAAATTAAATTCAAATCAACAAATTAAATAAAAAAAAAATATAAAATAATAAAATATATAAAATATAAATAAAATATATTAAATAAAATAAATATTAAATTAATATTAAATATTATTAAATTTAATAAATATTATTAAATTATTTAATTTAAATTTAAAAATATAATTTAATTCACTTATAAATATAATATATAATATAATTTAATTCACTCTACCACTTTCAAGAATAGAAAAAGTACGATACTGATAATTGTATCTAGATCAATACTCAAAACCTCCAGCCAACCCTTAGTCTATTCCTTAGTCTATTAAAAATTCTAGTTTTTTAGTATAACTCCTTTTTGCCGGGTCAAGTCAACAAAAGCATGAACTAGTTAGATTTTTTTTTATAAAAAATGGATTTACCTGGACCAATACAGGATTTTCTTTTAACATTGCTGGGATTCGGTCTTATATTAGGAAGTTTGACATTAATATTACTTCCAAATCCAATTTATTCGGCTTTTTCATTAGGATTGGTTCTTTTTTGTATATCTTTGTTCTATATTCTATCGAACTCGTATTTTGTAGCCGCCGCGCAGCTCCTTATTTATGTAGGGGCTATAAATGTTTTAATCATTTTTGCTGTGATGTTCATGAATGATTCAGAATATTACAAAGATTTTCGTCTTGGTACCGTCGGGGATCGAGTTACTTCAGTAGTTTCTACAAGTCTTTTTATTTCACTAATTGCCACTATTTTAGACACCTCTTGGTATGGACTCTTTTGGACTACAAAATCAAATCAGATTCTGGAGCAAGATTTGATAAGTACTAGCCAACAAATTGGAATTCATTTATCAACCGATTTTTTTCTTCCATTTGAACTTAGTTCAATAATTCTTTTAGTGGCTTTAATAGGTGCAATTGCTATAGCTCGTCAATAAAAAATCAATAATAAATTTTTAAAAATTTAAATAAAAAACAATAGAATATAGAATAAAAGAAACAGTAATATTAAAACATTGGAATTCCTATCGAAAATACAATATAAAAATTTACGTTTTATTTTAGATCGATCTATTCCCAATCTATTCTCTTAGTCTGTTCCATACTTGTTGGGATCAAATTGAGTCAACTTGTCTTGAGATTAAAATGAAGCTAAATAGGTAAGGAGTTGATTAATGATGCCCGAAGATATACTTGTTTTGAGTGCCTATTTATTTGCTATTGGTACCTATGGATTAATCACAAGTCGAAATATGGTTAGAGCCCTTATGTGTCTTGAACTCATATTAAATTCAGTTAATATCAATTTTATAACATTTTCTAATATTTTAGATAATCGTCAATTAAGAGGCGACATTTTCTCTATTTTTGTTATCGCTATTGCAGCCGCTGAAGCAGCTATTGGGCCAGCTATTGTTTCATCAATTTATCGTAACAGAAAATCCATTCGTATTAACCAATCTAATTTGTTGAGTAAATAAATCCCATATATGGAAATTTTTATACTCATAAATATAAATATAGTGGGTTAATAAGGGTAAGATATGATCTTGCTTGTAAAAACATAACAACTCAAAGTATTTTGGGCCTCGTTACTAAAAAAATTTTATTTTTAAGTAGATTGATCTCGATGACTTATGACTTATTGATTCGTCTGGTATCGAAATAGAGTATTCCTTTATATTTATAAGTTTTTTTACTAGACCGAAATTTTATGACGTTCAACAATATATAGATTCAATGTCACATTCAGTAAAGATTTATGATACATGTATAGGATGTACTCAATGTGTTCGAGCGTGTCCCACGGATGTATTAGAAATGATACCCTGGGATGGTTGTAAAGCTGGCCAAATAGCTTCGGCCCCAAGGACCGAGGACTGTGTTGGTTGTAAGAGATGTGAATCCGCCTGCCCAACGGATTTCTTGAGTGTTCGGGTTTATTTAGGGAATGAAACAACTCGCAGCATGGGTCTAGCTTATTAATCGTTTTACAAAATTTTACTTGAATCCATTTCATTTTCTTTTTTTTTTTTACCGACAAAACTCTGTGCTCAAACTAGTTTGAGCACAGAGTTTTCTGAGCCAAGTCTATCTTGTCTTTACCACGAATCATTTTCCGTGCTTAACAATAATTGTGGTTTTGCCAATAATTGCGGGTTCCTTAATTTTCTTTCTTCCGCATAGAGGAAATAGAGTAATACGTTTGTATACTATATGCATATGTATTTTAGAGCTGCTTCTAACGACTTATGCATTTTCTTATCATTTCCAATCGGATTATCCATTAATACAATTAGTCGAAGATTATAAGTGGATCCATTTTTTGGATTTCCATTGGAGATTGGGAATAGATGGACTATCTATAGGACCCATTTTACTGACAGGATTCATCACTACTTTAGCTACTTTAGCTGCATGGCCAATTACTCGGGATTCTAAATTATTTCATTTTCTGATGTTAGCAATGTACAGTGGACAAATAGGATTATTTTCTTCGCGGAACCTTTTACTTTTTTTTCTGATGTGGGAGTTAGAATTAATTCCCGTGTATTTACTTGTATTTATATGGGGAGGAAAAAAACGTCTGTACTCAGCTACAAAGTTTATTTTGTATACAGCGGGGGGTTCCGTTTTTCTTTTAATGGGCGTTCTAGGTATTGGTTTATATAGTTCTACTGAACCAGCATTAAATTTTGAAATATTGGTCAATCGGTCTTATCCTGTGGCATTGGAAATTATATTATATATTGGATTTTTTATTGCTTTTGCAGTCAAATTACCAATGATACCCCTACATACATGGTTACCGGATACTCATGGAGAAGCCCATTATAGTACTTGTATGCTTTTAGCCGGAATATTATTAAAAATGGGAGCTTATGGATTAGTTCGCATGAATATGGAATTATTTCCTCATGCTCATTCTATATTCTCTCCTTGGTTGCTGATAGTAGGCGCAATACAAATAATCTATGCAGCTTTAACATCTCTTGGTCAACGTAATTTAAAAAAAAGAATAGCCTATTCTTCTGTATCGCATATGGGTTTCATACTTATAGGAATTGGTTCTATCACCGATATGGGACTGAACGGAGTCCTTTTACAAATAATTTCTCATGGATTTATTGGTGCTGCACTTTTTTTCTTGGCTGGAATAACTTATGATCGCATACGTCTCGTTTATCTTGATGAAATGGGTGGAATAGCTATCCGAATGCCAAAGCTATTTACGATGTTTAGTAGCTTTTCAATGGCCTCTCTTGCATTACCAGGTTTAAGTGGTTTTTTTGCCGAATTAATAGTATTTTTTGGATTAATTACTAGTTCAAAATATCTTTTAATGACAAAATTTATAATTACTCTTGTAATGGCAATTGGAATAATATTAACTCCCATTTATTTATTAGCTATGTTACGTCAAATGTTCTATGGATACAAGATTTTTAGTATTTCAAATTACTCTTTTTTGGATTCTGGGCCCCGAGAGTTATTTCTTTTAATCTGTATTTTCTTACCCGTACTAGGTATTGGTATGTATCCTGATTTCGTTCTTTCACTATCAGTTCAAAAAGTGGAACTTATTCTATCTAATTCTTTTAATAACTAGTTTTTTTTTAACTTATCGCTTAGTTCTACAATCTATAATCACAAAAAAAAGGCTTTTTTTCTTCTCTTTTCTTATCTTAACTAAAATTTCGTACGTTAACTAAATAAAATAAATTAACTAAATAAATTAAGTTGAGCCGATCCGAACCCGGTGAATCAAATATTTGATTCACCGGGTTCGGGTCGGCTTTAACGATACGTGCTGTTTACCTTTGGATTTCTAAAAAATCTTTTTATAATTTATAATTCAATTAGATAATAATGGAAATGAGCCATAACTGTGTAGTCCTAGTCCGAAAAGATTTACCCCAAAATAGCATATCCAAATTAGAAGAAATCCAATAGACGCCACAATTGATGACTTTATACCCTTCCATTTTGTTCGAATATGTAAATAAATGGCAAATACAATCCAAGTAATAAAAGCCCAAGTTTCTTTTGGATCCCAACTCCAATAAGAGTCCCACGCTTCATTAGCCCATACCGCTCCAGAAATAATTCCTAGGGTTAAAAAGATAAAACCTAGACTGATAACTCGATAACTCCAATAATCCAATTGCTTAAGCAATTGTGACCTGTAGAAGTTTTTTTTACCCCAAAAATAAGTATTTTGTAAACTAATACCCCGTTCTTTTATGTATTCGGTTTTGGCAAATTTTAACGAGTCATTAAAATTTAAAAAATTATTACTCATAGAAAAAACGGTTCTTGTTTTTCTAACTGTAATGGCTAGAAGCGATACTGATAATAATGATCCACATAAAAGTGCCGCATATCCTAATATCATCATACTTACGTGCATTATTAGCCACTCGGATTGAAGAGCGGGGGACAATATTGTTGATTCGTGTATTGCAGTTAAAAGACCCGAAGTAGCAAAGCCCTGTGTAAAAACAGCACTTGGCCCAATTATGGTGCTTAAAAGATTTTTCGTTTTTTTGAAATATGGAACTATATGAATCAGGGACAAACTCCATGAAAGAAAAATTAACGATTCATATAAATTACTTAGCGGAAAATGTCTCGAATTAATCCAACGAGTAATTAATAATCCCGTTATAGATAAAAAGGTAATTAGCATGCCCTTTTCGGATGAGTAATAGAGTTTTACGATTTTATCAACTAAAAAGGTTATTAACTGAATTGTAATTATAATTGAAACGATTGAAAAAGAAATATGAGTTAATATATGTTCTAATGTTGAAAATATCATAAGAATCTTGAATTCTAAAATCGCAATCAGGAATTGAATATAGGATCTATTTACTTTTTTGGAGATGCAATGCCGCTACTCGGATTCGAACCGAGATGCTCTAGCACTGCTTCCTAAGAGCAGCGTGTCTACCAATTTCACCATAGCGGCTTAGCTTCAACTCATAATATTATATCAGTAACCAATCGTCCAGATTTAAGAATTTAATTAGGTTAAATTTATGGATATGGAAAGGTTAAAATTGCTAAATAAAAATTAGTTCAAACATCTATTTGATTTCAACGTTCCTTTTTTCTGTTTAGGGTTTTATTGTGTATTGTTGAATCCTTCTAAAACTAGAATTACTCTGCAATAAACAAAACTAGAATTAAGGGTTCGAACCTATCCCTAGCCCGTTTTGGTTAGTCAAGTTTTTTGACGTATTTTATTTACATTTACTAAATTCAACCCCCCCACAAAAAAAAAAATGTTCAATGAATTTTTTTAATATAATTATTAAATAATTAATAATTATAATTTTTAATTTTGAATAGGGTAATCCGAATTTTTAGGATTTGGCATATTCGAAGTTTTAAGTTAAGAGCGGAATGAATTCCATTCCCTATTGATTAATTCAACATTCAACAGGGAATGGAACTCGGGAATTTTTTTTTTTTATAAATATAAATAAGTCAATTTTTTAGCGGGACGGTTGGAATGTTTCCACCGTTTTTACTTGTTTTACTTGTTCTATTTCTTTGTTGTACAAAAAAAACTTTTTGAATTCCCAGTTGAAAGAGATTTACCCAAGGAAAACGCTTTTAACGCTGCCCAATACCCCTCCCTTTTCCAAAAATTTTTACGAACACGTTTTTTTGATGCAGAAGTACGTTTTTTTGGAACTGCCATTTAACTTAAAATTAAGAGATTTCTCGTTGATATAGCTGAATGTGAAAGACATTTATTTGTTAAGTTATTCAAAAAAAAAACAGGTTATTTTCTAATTCATTAGGTATTTTTTTTCTCGATAATATTTTATTTTAATTTTGTTTGAACTATTAAAATAAAAGTTGAAAGGTATGATAAAATCACATAAAATTTTACTAAAAAAACTAATAGACTTCGTTTTTTTTTAGTAACTTTCAAAACCTGTAAAAACATCCTGAATTTGACTTGAATTGTCAAAGTGGAAGTAGATCTAGTAATTAATTTCTTTTTTACGGGGGTTTGACCGATTATAAATTCTTGATTTCAATATCTGATGTATTTATGAGAAATTTTGAAAGCAACCTAATAAGTCTAACTAAAAAAAAACTTATAATTATAGATAATTATAGTTAAGTTAGTACATAGATTCATATTCATTTTCCATTTGTTAATTTTAGTCATTTTTTTCAAACAAGATAATGGCTGGTAAATTCGAACTAATTAATAAACTAATAACTAATTAATAAACTAATAAATTTAATCTAATTAAAAAATATTAATAAATAATTAAATAAAAAAAAATTAATATTAATAAATTAATAAAAGAGTTAAAATTTTTTTTATGGAAACGACATATCAATATACGTGGATCATACCTTTGGTTCAACTTCCAGTTCCTATCTTAATAGGAACTGGGCTCCTTCTTTTCCCGACAGCAACAAAAAATATTCGTCGTATGTGTGCCTTTACGAGTATTTTATTGTTAACTATAGCCATGATTTTGTCAATTAATTTGTCGATTCAACAAATAAATAGCAATTCTATCTATCAATATATATGGTCTTGGGCCCTCGATAATGATTTTTCTTTAGAATTCGGTTATTTAATTGATCCGCTTACGTCCATTATGTTAATGTTAATAACTACTGTTGGAATTTTGGTTCTTATTTATAGTGACAATTATATGTCTCATGATCAAGGCTACTTGAGATTTTTTGTTTCTATGAGTTTTTTCAGTACTTCAATGTTGGGATTAGTTACTAGTTCAAATTTTATACAAATTTATATTTTTTGGGAATTGGTTGGAATGTCTTCCTATCTCTTAATTGGGTTTTGGTTCACACGACCTTCCGCTGCAAATGCTTGTCAAAAAGCTTTTGTAACCAATCGTGTAGGAGATTTTGGTTTATTATTAGGAATTTTAGGTTTTTATTGGATAACAGGTAGTTTTGA